TTAGGGCAGGGAGAACTTTTATAAGAAAACTTTGTAATTCAGGGAGCAGCAAATTATATTAATAATTAAATTTAATTGGTTTATACTACTTTTCTAATGTGTTAATCATTTATGAACTATAATTTATAAAATTATTGAATAAAGTTTTATTCTTGCTTTCCTATTTATTATCTGGTTAGTTTACATGAAAATTTTTGTGGGAATTTTTATTATTCTTAATGATTAATAGGAAGTTCTCAGTATTTGGTATTAGTAAATCAAAGTCATTTGGATCTAGTAATTCAGTATGTGATTGGCTAAAATCGTGCCAGCCGCCGCGGTTAGACTTAGAATTTAAATAAATATTTTTGGTTTAGAAGTTAATTGAATCTTTAAAATGCTTAATTTTTTTATAAAGGCGGAAATTTGAGAAGAAACTGCATTTAATAAAAGTGTAATGAAGCTTTGAAATTTAAAATTTAAACTAGGATTTGATACCCGATTATTTTTAATATAAAAGGTGAATACAGGAGTAGTAAGAGTTAAGTTCTTGAAACTCAAAGAATTTGGCAGTGTTTTAGTCTTTTCAGAGGAACCTGTCCTATAATGGATAATACACATTAAATTTAACTTGATTTTGTAATAGCCAGTTTATATACCGCCGTCATAAGATTATCTTTTTAGAGAAAGAATTTTCTGGATTTCTGGAAGTAAAATTCATGAATAATGAATGGAGGATTATATGTCAGGTCAAGGTGCAGCTCATAATTAAGTAAGAGATGGATTACAATAAATTGATTTATATGGATAATATGTTGGAATACATATTTGAAGGTGGATTTGAAAGTAATATGGTTATATTATGATAATATGATTATAGCTCTAAAACATGTACACATCGCCCGTCGCTCTCATTATAAGGTGAGATAAGTCGTAACAAAGTAGGTGTAATGGAAAGTGTATCTAGATTGAACATAATAAAGCTTTAAAAGGTAAGCATTTCATTTACACTGAAAAGAATTTCGTGCAAATCGAATTTTTTTGAAAGGGTAAATTTAATAAAAAAGTTGTTTTTGTTTAAAATATTTTAAGAAAGTAATTTTAAAGAATTTATTGTTTTAGTATAAATATGTGAATAAACTTTTGTAATAATAGTTAATTAGTACCGAAGGGGAATATTGAAATATAATGAAAATTATTTTAGTAGAAAGCAGATTGAATGTTGTACCTTGTGTATCAGGGTTTATTAAATTAATAATATGAATTTATTATTCCCGAATTAAGAAGAGCTAATATATTATAGTAGTTAATGTGGAATAATTATTAATAATAATATATTTGTAATGAAATTTTCGATTCTTATGGTATCTGGTTTTTCAAGAAATAAATTTAATTTAGCTTAAATTTTGTATATATTTTATTGGTGTAAATTTATTGTAGAATTTAAGTAATAGTTTGGGGGATAAGCTCTAAATTATAGATTATAAATTTTTAGTAGGATTAAGTTAATTGTAAGCTTTAAATTAGCTATCAATTGGGAAATTGTTATAAATTATTTTACACTTCAGGTGATTTATTAAAAATTTTAATTTGTTTATTGAAATGTCTTCGAGAACAATGCTATAAGAGTAATGATGATAAAATTAGTATATTTTGAATTTGTTGAAAATTTTTAATTTTTAGTAAAATTTATATAAAGGAACTCGGCAAATTTTATACTCGCCTGTTTAACAAAAACATGTCTTTTTGAAATTTATTTAAAGTCGGGCCTGCCCACTGAGTATATTGAATGGCCGCAGTATCTTGACCGTGCAAATTGAAGGCTGGAATGAATGGTTTGACGAAGTATAAGCTGTCTCTGTATAATAAATAGAATTTGTCTTTTTAGTTAAAAGACTTAAATAATAATAAGGGACGAGAAGACCCTATAGAGCTTTATATAACTGTGTAATATGTATTTTTAGATGTTTTATTAGTTTATTACATGTTTATATTGTGTTGGGGTGACATAAAGATAAAATTAACTCTTTATTTTATTAACATAGATTTATGGATATTTGATCCAGTATTACTGATTAATAGATAAAGTTACCTTAGGGATAACAGCGTAGTCCTTCTTGAGAGTTCATATCGTAAGAGGGGTTTGCGACCTCGATGTTGGATTAAGAAAATGATTAAATGCAGCAGTTTAATTAATAGGTCTGTTCGACCTTTAAATTCTTACATGATCTGAGTTCAGACCGGCGTGAGCAAGGTCGGTTTCTATCTTTGTTTAGAGAAAATATTTTAGTACGAAAGGACCAAATATAAGAAATAATTTTTATAAGGTAGAATACTATTAAGTTGAACTATTTTGGCAGAAGAGTGCATTGAATTTAGAATTCAAACATGTAGATAAAATTAAAAATAGTAGTGTGAGTGGAATTAATCTCTACAATTGTAGGTATAATTTTTTTGGTAGTTTGTGTTTTAATCGGGGTTGCGTTTTTAACTTTGTTAGAGCGTAAGGTCTTAGGTTATATTCAAATTCGTAAGGGTCCTAATAAAGTAGGATTTGTTGGGTTACCTCAGCCATTTGCTGATGCAATTAAATTATTTACTAAGGAATCTACAACACCTATTATATCAAATTTTTTCTTATATTATTTTTCACCTGTTATTAGATTATTCTTAGCATTATTAGGCTGAATAGTTTTTCCTTTTGTTACTATATTAATTTCTTTCAATCTAGGATTACTTTTCTTTTTAGCTTGTACTAGTATAGGGGTTTATACAGTAATAATTGCGGGGTGATCTTCTAATTCTAATTATGCATTATTAGGAGGGTTACGGGCTGTTGCACAAACTATTTCTTATGAAGTAAGATTAGCTTTAATTTTATTATCATTTGTTTTTTTATTTGATAGATACTGTTTAATAAGATTTATGAGTTATCAGAATTATATTTGGTTTATATTTATTTCATTTCCTTTGATATTAGCATGATTTAGTTCTTGTTTAGGAGAAACTAATCGTACACCTTTTGATTTTGCGGAAGGTGAATCTGAATTGGTTTCTGGATTTAATGTTGAGTATAGAGGAGGAGGATTTGCTTTAATTTTTTTAGCCGAGTATGCTAGAATTTTATTTATAAGAATATTATTTAGTGTAATATTTTTAGGGGGTGATGTTATATCCTTAAAATTTTTCTTTTTATTAGTAATTTTATCGTTTTTTTTTATTTGGGTGCGTGGAACATTACCTCGATTCCGGTATGATAAATTAATATATTTGGCTTGAAAAAGTTATTTACCTCTTTCACTTAATTTTTTATTATTTTATTTGGGGTTAAAGGTTATTTTAATTTCTTTATAATTTAATGTAAATGTTTTAGTAGAAGTTAATAGAAGAATTGAACTTCTGTCTTATGCTTTCAAAACATATGCTTTCATAAAGCTTAATAACTAATCAAATCAACTAATCAGTTAAGTAATCTCAAATTTTAAGTATAATAGGGTTAATTAGATAATAAGCGAAGTAAAGAACTGTTAAAATTTGCCCAGTAATAATATAAGGGTCTTCTACAGGTCGTGCTCCAATTCAGGTTAATAAAATTACAATAGTAGTTATTGATCAGAATAGAATTTGATTGATTGGATAGAATTGATTTCTTCGGAAATTATGGGTATTATAGAATGGTAAAATGAATAGAATTGCAATTGATAATACAAGGGCAATTACACCTCCTAATTTATTTGGAATAGACCGAAAAATTGCGTAAGCAAATAGAAAATATCATTCTGGCTGAATGTGAACGGGAGTTACTAATGGGTTTGCAGGGATAAAATTATCTGGGTCTCCTAATATATAAGGTTCAAGTAAAGTTAAAAATACTAATGAAGCAATTATAATAATAAAACCGAATACGTCCTTAAATGAGAAGTAAGGATGGAATGGGATTTTATCAACGTCGCTGTTTAACCCTAAGGGGTTATTTGATCCAGTCTGATGTAAAAATAATAGGTGAATTATTACTATAGCTGCAACAATAAAAGGTAAGACAAAATGGAATGTAAAAAACCGAGTTAGAGTAGCGTTATCAACAGCGAATCCCCCCCAAACTCATTGTACAAGATCTGTCCCTAAATAAGGAACAGCTGAAAGGAGATTTGTAATTACAGTGGCCCCTCAAAATGATATTTGACCTCAAGGTAAAACATAACCTATAAAGGCTGTTCCTATTACTAAGAATAAAATAAGAACTCCTGTTATTCAAGTGTAAAAAAAATTATAGGAACCATAATATATTCCTCGTCCTACATGAAGATATAAGCAAATAAAGAAAAATGATGCCCCGTTAGCATGTAGTGTTCGAAGGAATCAACCAAAGTTTACGTCTCGGCAAATGTGGGCTACGCTTGAAAAGGCTAAATCAATATGTGCCGTGTAATGTATAGCTAAAAATAAGCCCGTTAAAATTTGAATCATTAAACAAACTCCTAAAAGGGATCCAAAGTTTCATCAAGCTGAAATATTAGAAGGGGCTGGTAAATCTACTAAAGCATTATTAGCAATTTTAAATAATGGATGAGATGTTCGTATGGGTTTATTCATTAGTTTTTTTCCGGAGAGATCCGTAGAAGATATTAGTAATTTTTACAATTACGATAAGTGTTAAAAGTAAATAACCTACTAATATAAATGTAATGGAATTTGTTGGGTTGTTATATAATAAAATTAAAAGGAAAGTGGTGTCTGTTTGCATATATATAAAATAGATATTGATTAATTTATTATATCATTTTCTAAAATTGAATTGGAAGGAGTGATCTAGGATTATTAAAATTAATAGAGATATCATAATTAAAGTTAATGAAATTAGAAGGGATTTAATAGGGATAGAAAATATTTCGTTATAAGCTAAACTGGTAATATAAATAAATAAAACTAGTATGCCTCCTAGGAATGCTAAAAATAAAACGTATGAGAATCAAAATGAGGATGTTCTTAATCCAGTAAATAAACAGACTAATAAGGTTTGTAAAATAATTATTAAAGTTATAGCTAAGGGATGATTAATTTGAGTAAAGATTATACTATTAAATGTGTTTATTATTAGAATATTAAAATTTAGTATACAGAGGGTAGTTTAATCAGAATATTAATTTTGGGGATTAATGGTAAGACTTGTCTTTCCTCTGAGTTTTAGAAGTGGGTGTTTCTTAATGCTGACTTACAAGACCAGTGTTTTTATTAAACTACTAAAACTAATGATAATAAATATTAATAGGTTAGTAGCTATTTTTATATTCTTTAGAGGTGCGTGAGGGTTTTGCTCGAATCGTAAACATCTATTGGTAATGTTGTTGGCTTTAGAATTTATAGTTTTAGGTTTATTCTTCTTTTTATTTTTATTTTTTAATTTTTTTGAGGTGGAATTATACTTTAGAATAATTTTTTTAATTTTTTTTGTTTGTGAAGGTGCTTTAGGATTATCAGTATTAGTTTCAATAATTCGAACACATGGTAATGATTTTTTTCAAACTTTTAGAATTTTGCAATGTTAAAATTTGCATTTATGTTAATATTTTTAATCCCTTTATGTTTTTTACAGAATTTTTGATGAGTGGTTCAGTCTTTAATATATTTAATAGTATTTGTATTTATATTAAGAAGAAGAATATTTTCTATGCCTTGTAATTTAGGATATTTATTTGGTTGTGATATTTTATCCTATGGACTTATTCTTTTAAGATTTTGAATTTGTGCATTAATAGTGACGGCTAGAGAGTCAGTGTATCGACATAAGTATTTTGAAAAGATGTTTTTATTTTTAGTGGTAATATTGTTGTTAATATTATATTTTACGTTTAGAAGCATGAGTCTTTTCTTTTTTTATTTATTTTTTGAAGCAAGTTTAATCCCAACCTTATTTTTAATTTTAGGTTGGGGGTATCAGCCTGAACGTTTGCAAGCTGGAATTTATCTTTTATTTTATACATTATTAGCTTCTTTACCATTATTGGTAGGATTGTTTAGTATTTATGGATTTTATGGTTCTTTATACTTAGGTATATTAAAAAGTGTTAGATTTACAAGTATATTATTTTATTTAAGAATAGTAATAGCTTTTTTAGTAAAAATACCAATATTTATAGTTCATTTATGATTACCAAAGGCTCATGTAGAGGCCCCAGTTTCTGGATCAATAATTTTGGCTGGGGTTTTATTAAAATTAGGAGGTTACGGTTTATTGCGAGTATTTATAATATTAGGAGAGTTGGGATTAAAGATAAATTTTGTTTGGATTGGTATTAGATTAGTTGGGGGATTTTTAATTAGACTAGTTTGTTTACGTCAAATGGATTTAAAGGCTTTAATTGCGTATTCTTCAGTAGTCCATATGGGGATGGCCTTAGGGGGGCTTATAACTATAACAAGATGAGGTTTCAGAAGAACATACACTTTAATGATTGCTCATGGTTTATGTTCTTCTGGATTGTTTGCATTAGCTAATATTTCTTATGAGCGATTAGGGAGACGTAGATTATTGGTTAATAAGGGTTTAATGAATTTTATACCTTCTATGGCTATATGGTGATTTTTATTAAGTTCTTCTAATATAGCAGCCCCTCCTTCGTTAAACTTAATAGGGGAAATTGGTTTATTAAATAGCTTAGTTATATGATCAAGAATTTCAATGGTGATATTAATATTAGTTTCATTTTTTAGTGCAGCATATATTTTATTTTTATATTCTTATAGACAACACGGATCTATTTATTCTGGGATTTATTCGTGTTCTATGGGTTATACCCGAGAATATTTAATATCAATACTTCATTGGCTGCCTTTAAATGCATTAGTATTACGAGGGGATATTTGTATTTTGTGAATATAAAAATTACTTAAGTAGTTTAATATAAAACGGTGATTTGTGGTGTCATAAATGTAGAATTTATACCTTAGGTTATTTTATGACCTTTGTCTATTTGTTTATTAAGATTTGTATTTTTAATATCTATTTCTTTAAGATTAATATTTTTAGGAATATATTATATCTTTTTTGATATAGTTGTATTTATTGAATGAGAATTATTTAATTTAAACGGTTCTTCAGTAGTAATAACCTTTTTATTTGATTGAATATCTTTAATATTTATAAGATTTGTTTTATTTATTTCTTCTCTAGTAATTTATTACAGTGATGAATACATACACGGGGATATTTATATTAATCGTTTTATTATTTTGGTTTTAATATTTGTCTTGTCTATAATATTTTTGATTATTAGACCAAATTTAATTAGTATTTTATTAGGATGAGATGGCTTAGGATTAGTATCTTACTGTTTGGTAATTTATAACCAAAATGTGAAGTCGTATAATGCGGGGATACTCACTGCGTTGTCTAATCGGATTGGAGATGTAGCGTTATTGATGGCTATTGCGTGGATAATAAGTTATGGGAGTTGAAATTATGTTTATTATTTGGATTTTGGTAGGGATTCCTTTGTCATATTATTTATTGGAAGTATGGTAGTTTTGGCAGCTATAACAAAGAGTGCTCAAATTCCTTTTTCTTCCTGACTTCCTGCGGCCATAGCTGCTCCGACTCCTGTTTCTGCCTTGGTTCATTCTTCAACCTTGGTAACCGCGGGGTGTATATTTGTTATTCGGTTTAATGTTATTATTGCTTCTAATAATCTAGGTTCAGTTTTGTTATTAATTGCAGGTTTAACTATATTTATAGCGGGATTGGGAGCTAATTTTGAATTTGATTTAAAGAAAATTATTGCTTTGTCGACTCTTAGTCAATTAGGTTTAATAATGAGAATTTTGGCAATAGGGTATCCAAAATTGGCCTTTTTTCACTTGTTAACACATGCTTTATTTAAGGCATTATTATTTATATGTGCAGGTTCAATTATTCACAATATAAAGAATTGTCAGGATATTCGATATATGGGGGGATTGTGTCAACAAATACCATTAACTTCAATGTGTTTTCATGTTTCTAATTTAGCCTTATGTGGGATACCTTTTTTAGCCGGCTTTTATTCTAAGGATTTAATTTTGGAAATTACTTCTTTATCTGTATTAAATACGGTGAGATTTTTTTTATATTTTTTCTCAACAGGGTTAACAGTTTGTTATTCATTACGTTTGGTTTATTATTCTATAGTAGGTGATTTTAATTTTATAAGTTTACATTCTTTAAATGATGAAGGGTGAATTATATTGCGAGGAATGTTAACATTAATAATTATGGCAATTGTAGGGGGCTGTATATTAAGATGAATTATTTTTCCATCACCTACTATAATTTGTTTACCTTTGAGGTTAAAACTTTTAGTTCTTGTTGTAAGAGGGTTAGGGGGTTGATTAGGTTATGAGTTGGCTAAGTTTGAATTATCTTATGATATGCAAGCGCTAAATTATTATATTAGATTTTCGTTTATAGGATCAATGTGATTTATACCTTTTATTTCTACATATGGTATTAATTATTATCCTTTATTATTAGGAAGACGAATCCATAGGAGATTTGATCAGGGTTGAGGAGAAGATTGAGGGGGCCAAATATTTTATAACTGGTCAGTAGAATATTCTGGATTTGTTCAGTGATGACAAAATAATAATTTAAAGATTTATTTAGTAAGATTTGTGTTATGGGTGGTTACCTTAGTATTATTAATAATTTATTTAAATAGCTTATATTTGAGAGCATGACACTGAAGATGTTAAGGAGATATTTTTGTCTTTAAATGTATTTATAAATATAAAATATATTATTTATACAATGAAAATGTATTGTTTTAATTAAACTATATAAATAAAAGAAATGTTAACGGAGTTAAACCGTTAAAATATAAAGTTAGCAGCTTTAATTTGTTCATCACATTTCTGCTTAATTGGAATCATAATTCAATAATATTATTAACAGTAATATACCTCTAACTTTGGTTTCAATTAATTTTACTAAAATTTATTCAGGTAAATAAGGATGAAGTCATCAAACGGTCAGGTCGAAACTGAATGCAAATAATTGCTTCTTACTTTAAGGTAGACTGTAATCAGTACTTTTTGAGTGCAATTCAAATGTTATTTTTAACTACAACCCTATAATTTAAGAAGCTCATTCTAAAGCTCCTTGATTTCATTCAAGAAATAGACCAATAAGAAGAATTAATAGGAAAATGACGCTAATAATTCTTCATGATATAATATTTGATCATTGTATAATAATAGTTATAGGAAGAAGAAGGGCAATTTCTACATCAAAAATTAAGAAAATTACAGCAATTAGGTAAAATCGTAAGGAAAATGGTAGCCGAGCTGAACTTTTAGGATCAAAGCCACACTCGAATGGTGAAGTTTTTTCTCGATCATTAATAGTTTTTTTTGATAGAATTGTTGCCAAAGTTATTACTACAATAGAGAGGGCTAAAATAATTGCTGAAATAGTAAATATAAGTCAAATTATTTATTTTGATTTTATCAATCTTTTTGATTGGAAGTCAAAGGTACTTATATACTAAATAAATTATCTACCTCATCAGTAAATTGTAATATATAAAAATAATCAAACGACATCAACAAAGTGTCAATATCAAGCAGCGGCTTCAAACCCAAAATGGTGATTAGGGGAGAAATGGGCTAATAAGTGTCGGTAAAGACATACTGCCAGGAATGTTGTGCCAATAATAACATGTAACCCATGAAATCCTGTTGCTATAAAAAAAGTAGATCCGTAAGCAGAATCGGCAATACAAAAGGGGGCTTCAATGTATTCGTAAGCTTGAAGGATTGTAAAATAGACTCCTAAAATAATTGTAAAAAATAGACCTTGTGTAGTTTGACTATAATTTCCTTCTATAAGGCTGTGATGCGCTCATGTAACTGTAACTCCTGAAGCTAAAAGGATTCTTGTATTTAAAAGAGGAATTTGAAGAGGGTTAAATGGGTGAATACCTGAAGGGGGTCATATTGCACCTAATTCAATAGCAGGTGAAAGACTACTATGAAAGAAGGCTCAAAAGAAGGAGACAAAGAAAAATACTTCTGATGCAATAAATAGGATTATACCTCATCGTAACCCATAATTAACTGGGAGTGTATGTAATCCTTGATATGTTCCTTCACGAGTTACATCTCGTCATCATTGGATTGTAGTTAAGATTATAATTAAATTCCCTAAAATTAGAAGAGATATATCATATTGATGGAATCATTTTACTAATCCACTAACTAAGGTTAAAGCTCCAAGAGCTCCGGTTAGAGGTCACGGGCTTGGGTTGACAAGATGATAAGGGTGATTAGAGTGTGTTGTCATTATTAATTTACTTCACTTGAATATAAGGTAACTAGAATTGCGAAGACATATGATTGGATAACGGCTACAGCACACTCTAAAGTTAAAAGTGCTAATTGAGCAATAATAAGGAGGGAAAGTATTGATGAAGTTAAATTAGGTCCAGTGTTCCCTAATAAAGTTAAGAGTAAATGACCAGCAATTATATTAGCAGCTAATCGAACAGCTAAAGTTCCCGGCCGAATAATGTTACTAATAGTTTCAAAACATACTATAAATGGTATTAAAACGGGTGGTGTTCCTTGTGGAACTAAATGAGCAAATATATGTTGTGTATGGTTAATTCACCCATAAATTATAAAACTTAATCAAAGGGGAAGAGCTAGGGCTAAGGTTATTGCAAGGTGACTTGAACTAGTAAAAATGTAAGGGAATAAACCTAAGAAATTATTAAATAAGATTAATGTAAATAGGGAAACAAAGATAAATGTTCTACCCTTATTTGAAGGTCCAATTAATGTTTTGAATTCATTATGAAGAGTATTTGTAATAGAATGTCAAATGTAATTAAACCGTGAAGGTAATAACCAAAATGTTATAGGTAATATTGTAACACCTAAAAAAGTACTGATTCAATTTAGTGATAAATTTATAATATTTGTAGAGGGGTCAAAAACTGAGAAAAGATTTGTTATCATTTTCAATTTAATGAAGGTGAAGTTAACGGAATAGAAGAACTTTCTGAAGGGTTAGATTGTGATAATAAGGGATAGTTTAATATAGTAAAGAGGATTAGGGAGAATGAAAAGAGGATAAATAGGATTAATCATCTTATTGGCGCTATTTGAGGAATAAAGAAATATTAATTGTATAATAATTTTAATATGACATATTAATGTTATGAATTTAACTAATTTCTTCATCAGAAGTAGTTGTTAATTACTATAAAATGGTTTAAGAGACCAGCACTTACTTTCAGTCATCTGATGATGAATTAATTGAACTTAAAATTCATTTAATGAATGTTTTAGTGTTTGTTCTTTCAATTACAATAGGTATAAAGCTATGATTAGCTCCACAAATTTCTGAACATTGACCGAAGAAGATTCCTGGCCGATTTATAAAGAAATTTGTTTGATTTAAGCGTCCTGGGGTGGCATCAACTTTAACACCTAGGGCTGGAACAGTTCATGAGTGAAGAACGTCTGCGGCTGTTACTAATATACGAACTTGCGTATTAACAGGTAAAACGGTTCGGTTATCAACATCAAGAAGGCGAAATCCATTTGTAGGGAGTTCATTATAGGGGGTCATGTAAGAATCAAATTCATAGGGGTTATTAAAGTCTGTATATTCATAACTTCAATATCATTGATGACCAATTGTTTTAACAGTAATTATAGGGTCTATAGATTCATCTAGAAGGTAAAGTAGTCGTAAAGAAGGTAAAGCAATAAAAATAAGAGTAACTGCAGGGAGAATTGTTCAAATTACTTCAATTGTTTGGCCTTCTAAAAGGAATCGGTGTGTGTATTTATTAAAGAATAATCTACCCATAATATAAGCTACAAGAACAGTAATAATTAAAAGAATTATTAATGCATGATCGTGAAAGAAAGTTAATTGTTCTATTAAAGGGGTAACTCTATTTTGTAAATTTAAATCTGATCAGGTTGCCATTTTGGGTTCTAATAAAAGATTTAATCTTTATATGTAGAGCTTAAATCTACTGCACTATTCTGCCATATTAGAAGTTAATTAATATTGGTAGTTCAGAATAGCTATGTTCAGCAGGAGGTAAATTTTGATATCATTCTAGAGATCTAACCATGTTTATCGGGAATAGAACAGTTCGTTGGGAAATTATACTTTCTCATATAATGAAAATTAAAAGTAAAATACCAATAAAAGAAATAGTGGATCCAAGACTTGATACTACATTTCATGCTGTATATGAATCAGGATAGTCTGAATAACGTCGAGGCATACCGGCCAGTCCTAAAAAGTGTTGGGGGAAAAATGTTAAATTTACACCAATGAATATAATGGTGAATTGAATTGTAAGTCACTTGTTAATGAGAGTTAATCCAGTAAATAGGGGGTATCATTGAATAAATCCTGCTATAATAGCAAATACGGCTCCTATTGAGAGAACATAATGGAAATGAGCAACAACATAATATGTATCATGTAAAATAATGTCAATTGATGAATTTGCTAACACTACTCCAGTTAATCCACCGATAGTAAATAGAAATACGAATCCTAAGGCCCATAAAAGGGAAGGACTGTAATTTAGTTGGGTTCCATGAAGAGTGGCTAATCAACTAAAAATTTTAATACCTGTAGGGACGGCAATAATTATTGTAGCTGAAGTAAAGTAGGCGCGGGTGTCTACGTCTATTCCTACTGTAAACATATGATGGGCTCATACAACAAATCCTAAAAGACCAATAGCTAATATAGCATAAATTATTCCTAATGTTCCAAAGGCTTCCTTTTTACCACTTTCTTGACTAATAATATGGGAAATTATTCCAAATCCTGGTAAAATTAAAATATAAACTTCTGGGTGTCCAAAGAATCAAAATAAGTGTTGATAAAGAATAGGATCTCCCCCACCTGCAGGATCAAAGAAAGATGTATTTAAATTACGGTCTGTTAAAAGTATTGTAATTGCTCCGGCAAGAACGGGAAGGGAGAGAAGTAATAAGAGAGCTGTAATAGCGACAGCTCAAACAAATAAAGGTGTTTGATCTAATGATATACCTGGAGCTCGTATATTAATTGTTGTAGTAATGAAGTTTACGGCCCCAAGAATTGAAGAAACCCCTGCTAAATGTAAAGAAAAGATAGCTAGGTCAACTGAGGCTCCTGCATGGGCGATTCCTGCAGAAAGCGGAGGATAAACCGTTCAACCTGTACCCGCGCCACTTTCCACTAATCTTCTGGCGAGTAAAAGGGTTAGCGATGGTGGGAGTAATCAAAAACTTATATTATTTATTCGAGGGAATGCTATATCAGGAGCTCCTAACATTAAAGGAACTAATCAATTACCGAATCCTCCAATTATAATAGGTATTACTATGAAGAAAATTATTATAAAAGAGTGGGCAGTAACAATTACATTATAAATCTGATCATCGCCAATTAAAAATCCGGGTTGTCCTAATTCGGCACGAATAAGTAGATTTAAAGAAGTTCCAACTATTCCTGCTCATGCTCGAAAGATGAAGTATAAAGTTCCAATGTCCTTGTGATTGGTTGAAAATAATCATTTGTGCGGTAAGGTGGCTGAGCAGTAGGCGATAAACTGTAAATTTATTCACAGGTATTTAACCTTCTTACCAAGCGACCTTATAGTCAAAAATGATATTAGACTGCAATTCTAAAGGAGTAGATAATGTCTACTAAGGTTTAAAAAGGTAGTATTTTATTTACAGCTTTGAAAGTTATTAGTTTGCTTAACTTAAAACCTTAATTTAAAGTGTTAAATAAATTAAGGTAGTAAGAGCTAAACCAAAAGCTGAAATTGAGGCCAGAATAGAGAGTTTAATAAAAAGGTTAAAATCAATCGGAGAATATGAAGTTCATTTTGTGTTAAAATAGGCTAATAAAATTGCTCTAAATGTAATCCGTAAATAGTAAAATAAGGTAATTAAAGTTATAGTTACTATTACGGTGATTACAAATAGCTGATTAGTTTCACCTAGGTATTGAATTACAATTCATTTAGGTAGAAATCCTAGAAATGGTGGCAGTCCCCCCAATGAAAGGAATGCAATAAAGAAGTAAAATGTAATGATGGGGTGATTGTTTATTAAGGGATAGTGAAAAATTTCGAAGCAATTAAATAAGAAAATAATTGATGCTCTTAAGAAACTGTATATGGAAAAATAGAAGATTCATAAGTTTTCACCTATTATTAAGGCTGCAATTATTCAACCTAAATGATTAATTGATGAATAACCTATTAATTTTCGTAAAGATGTTTGATTTAAACCTCCTATTGATCCAATAATTGAACATAAAATAATAATTAATGTGAAGAAAAGATTTATTTTATTGGTATATGATAAAAGGATTATTGGGGCAATTTTCTGTCAGGTTATTAAAATAAAACAATTTCGTCAATTTAGTCCTTCTATAGTTCCTGGAAATCAAAAATTAAAAGGGGGCTGCTCCCATTTTAATAATAAGGCGGAACTAATTAAAGTTAAAAAAGGAAAATCAATATGGAATTGAAATGTTAAAGATGAAAGAATATAAGATGAAATGATGGAAAATAAAAGAATAGCTGATGCAAAGGCTTGAATTAAGAAGTAATTTAGAGAGGCTTCTGTAGTTAAAATATTTTTTTGGTCTGTTATCAAAGGAATAAAGGAAAGTAGGTTAATTTCTAATCCTATTCAAACTCCTAGCCATGAATTTGCTGAAATAGAAATAAGGGTTCCTAATATTAAACAAGAAATAAAAAGTATCTTTGAAGGATTTAAGTAAATTAAAAAGGAGGACAATCTTATTTACGGGGTATGAACCCATTAGCTTTTACTTAGCTGACCTTTTTATATTTAGGTGTATGATGCACGAGAGTTTTTGATACTTTAAGGAATAGTTTAAATCTATTAAATATAATGTAGGTAATTAAATTACAATGATTTACTCTATCACAGTAATCCTTTAGTCAGGCATTTCATT